CTGTTAGATAATCATAGTCGACGATAACATCACTGTTGCCATCGCTATTCCAGAACCGTACATGAGATTTTCACCTCATACGGCTCCTCATAGGTCACAAATAAATAGATGGAAGGACCGTTTAACATTATTTATCTTGATATGTTTGTAGGATCGATAGAGAGTCAAACTTTTATCCTAACCTATTAGAAATTAGACCAACGAAATTCTGTCTGCTAGATTTTTAAAAGTGCTTCTGAATTGATCTCATCTTTTAAGAATTTTCATTTTTCTTTGTTGATTAATAACTTTATCCTTGAATAAAAAGACTTTTTAGAGGAATATTGGATAGATATTTCAACCTATCATTTTAGTATTTTTAATTACGAAAAATAATTAAACATTGCATTACATAACAAGAATTTTTTTCTCGTAAAGAAATAAAATATAAATAGTTATGTTATGAATAAAAAAAAACAGATCTCTTTTTACAATTCTAGCCTTTAGATTTTATTTCGTTCCTATTCTACTTTCTCAGAAAAAGGGACAGTACCAAAAGTAAAAGATTTCTTCGTTCTTGATAGTTATTTACTTAATCGGTGGATAGGAACATACTCTGGATCGAAATCGAGGGGAGTACTTCTTAAATCATTTCTACTAACTTAAAGCCCCAATTTTAATTACTTTTCTATAAAAGAAATATCCTTTTGGATAATTTACAGAATCTCCATTACTAATCCTTTGTGTATCTTGGTCTTACTAACCATCCACTCATTTTTTTGATTTGAATCTCGCATTAGAGTAATACATCTATGGTAATAGATAGTAGGTAATAGATAGTAAAAACTCCATATGGTTAATCTTTTGAACCCGCTTCAAGCCATGATGACCAATCAACTAATCTTGGGATAAACAGTCTCGACTGCTTATGTTTACTTTGCACTTAATTCTTGTACATAGGAAATGAGATTGCATTTCTTTAACAGCAAATTGTTAAGCCGTTTTATTTCACTCATATAACTATCTGGTTTAATTCATCAATCCCAATGATGAATAAAAAAATTCAACTTATTTAAGTTTCTTGCTAGAAGGAAAACTTGCTAGAAAGAAAATCGGGTAAATTTTAGGTCTCACCGAATCGCACGTAGAGATATTGATAATACACATAGAGTTAATGGTATTTCATAACTAATTGATTGAGCAGCAGCCCTTAATCCACCCAAAAAGGAATATTTATTATTTGAGGCATATCCCGACATAAGAAGTCCAACGGGAGCAAGACTCGAAATGGCGATCCATAAAAAAACACCAATACTAAGATCGGCTAGAATAAAGTGATAGCTAAAAGGAATTACTGAATAACTTAGTAAAATGGATATGACTGCTATCGATGGCCCGATACTGAATAAACGAGTATCTCCTCTAGATGGAAGAAGATTCTCTTTGAAAAGCAGTTTTGTACCATCTGCTAGAGCTTGAAGAATTCCAAAAGGCCCCGCGTATTCGGGTCCAATACGTTGTTGTATCCCTGCAGATATTTCTCTTTCTAACCAAACAATTACTAATACACCTAGTGTGATTCCTAATACAAGGGTTAAAATAGGGACAAGCATCCATATGATCCTATATCCTTCTTTTAAGGATTCCAATCTGGAAAAAGAATTGATAGCTTGTATTTCTGTTGTATCAATTATCATTTCAACGATCAACTTCTCCCATAATGATATCTATGCTACCTAGTATTGTCATAATATCAGCCAATTTCATTTTTTTAACTAACTGCGGCAGAATTTGCAAGTTGATAAAACCCGGTGGTCGGATTTTCCATCTCCAAGGAAAAACACTCTGGTCTCCTATCAGAAAAATTCCTAATTCTCCTTTTGGTGCTTCAACTCTTACATAAAGTTCTTGCTTAGACAATTCAAAACTCGGAGAAGGTTTTTTACTAATAAACCGATATTCAAAATCAGTCCATTGAAGGTCTTTTATTCTATTAAAGCGTCGGATTTCTAAATTCTCATAGGGTCCCCCTGGAATTCCTTCCAGAGCCTGTTGGATAATTTTTATGGATTCTGTCATTTCACGGATTCGTACTAAATACCGAGCTAATGAATCCCCTTCTTTTTGCCATTGAATCTCCCAATCAAATTCGTTGTAACACTCATAACGATCAACTTTACGAAGATCCCATTGTATTCCGGAAGCTCGTAGCATTGGCCCGGATAAACCCCAATTTAGTGCTTCTTCTGCAGCAATAATGCCTATGCCCTCAACCCGTTCTAAAAAAATAGGATTCCGTGTAATAAGCTTTTGATACTCAGCAATCCTGGTTAAAAAATAATCGCAAAACTCCAAACATTTATCTATCCATCCATGGGGTAGATCAGCAGCCACTCCTCCGATACGAAAATAATTATGCATCATGCGCATACCGGTAGCAGATTCGAATAGGTCATATATCAATTCTCGTTCTCGCAAAATATAGAAGAAAGGGGTCTGTGCCCCAATATCTGCCATAAAAGGACCAAGCCATAACAAATGGGAAGCGATACGACTCAACTCCAACATAATAGCTCTGATATAGCTAGCCCTTTTAGGTACTTGAATATTTCCTAGCTGTTCGGGTCCATTTACGGTTATTGCTTCTGTAAACATAGTAGCTAAATAATCCCAACGCGTTACATAAGGCAAATATTGTATAATTGTTCGATTTTCTGCAATTTTCTCCATTCCTCTATGTAAATAACCCAATATTGGTTCACAGTCAATAACATCTTCACCATCCAGAGTAATGATCAGTCGAAGAACACCATGCATTGATGGGTGGTGAGGGCCCATATTGACTATCATGAGGTCTTTTCTTGTAGTTGGTGCAATCATAAGTTTTTTCCGAGTCATTCTTCCATGCATTTCTGAAAGTAAAAAGAAGTTCATCAAAATTTAAACGACTAAGCTCAAATAGTATCACACTTTAAATTAACGAGTTTTTCTCTCTCGAATATTCAACTCCCCGATTAATTCTTTATATCGTCCTCTATTTCTTTTTGACAAATAGGCTAGCAGCCGTTGACGTTTTCCCAAAATTTTTCTCAAACCTCTCTGAGATGAAGAGTCTTTTTTGTGCAATTCCAAATGTGAAGTAAGTCTTCTTATCTTAGTGGTAAAACTAACTACTTGAAATTCAACAGACCCCCTGTTTTCTTCCTTTTCTTTTTTAGAAATAACCGAAATGAATGAATTTTTTACCATAAAAAAATTCCCCCTTTCCCTTTTTACAGATATGTATTTTACCGATCAGTAATAATAATGCCATTCATTTGAATGTAGTATATACAATAATATAATTGAAATTTTTCTAGAAACTCCTAATTTTTTGAATTCAAATCAATCAATCCGATTTCAAATTGGATTTAGATAGGGATAGAAAGGGGTTAGTACTTTTTCACGTCGAAGAATTTAGATCTAAAATCAATAATGTCTCAATTACATTTCGAAATGTAATTGAGACATTATTGATTTTATATTGGATACTAGAATGAAATGTGAGAAAGACGTGCGATCCCTATATTTTATATTTTTTCCTTTCTCATACCCTACATTCGAATTCTATTTTCATATACCCTATCATTCATATACCCTATCAATAGTTATAGGGTGATAGGATATATAAAAAAGGTATATTATCAACAAATTTTAAATTGTGGATACGGGTGTATCCTTAACATACTGAAACGACTGCCATTATTGGTATCAAACCAATAACGATTCATACAAACTAAATCTTCTAATCGATAATTAGGCCAAAGAAAGAGCTTTAATTTCATTAATTGATTTTTCTCTCTATCAAGATGGTTATTGTCATGTGAAACTTGGCTGCTGTTTTTTACGTTCTTTCCGTTCCAAAATACTAAATTTCTATCTATATCATTTCTATTTTTTGAGTTGAAACAAATTAGAATTCTCAATTTTCTACGACGCCTAGCCGATAAAATATTTTCAGGAACAAGCAAATCAAAATCATTTTTGTCTCTATTTCCAGTTATTCTTTGATGTGGTGAAATAGTTTCATCAACATTTTTCTTAGAAACATCTTTTTGCTCTTGGTATTTTTGATTAGTTTGGTGCTTACTGTTATGAACCAACGAAATACCTAAGGTTTGATACATAATAAGTTGTCCATCTTTTTTTCCAGACAGACGAACGGGTTCTATAATCAATATTCCTTTTTTCATCAATTCGGTAAGAGTTAAATTTTTCTGAATCAGCATTATATCCAAACCTATTTCTCTCTTTTGAATCGAGGATATAGTAATTTTTTTTGGATCTATCAACCTAAGCAGAAGACAATATACCTTGATATTATTGATCATTCTTTCATTCAAAATATCGTTCCATCGCAATTGAAAAAGCAAATAACGTTTCAGGAACAAATCTAGTTCTGCTTCCGTGTTGCTTTTGTATTGTTTTTTCTTTTTCCCCCTTTTCATGTCTAATCTTGCATCATTTTCTTTAATATCTTTTTGTTGTAAGAGACTGGACCTAAGATCTCCTGGACTTGTGGGTTCTTTTTCTTCGGGATTTCGAGGTTTTTTATTCAATGTTATCAAAAAACTTCCTTTTTCCTTTTCATTGATCTTTTTATTTTGACTACTATTTTCATTGCTATTCAAATTTAAAAGAAGTAATTTGCTTGGTATAAACCAAGGTTTTTTTTTATATGCATTATAAAGTAACACAAATTCTGGGAAGAACCAAAGTTCCAAATTCGATATGGGACGTTTTAGCATTTTTTCATTCATTCCCATCCAATCAAAAAATCCTTTGTTTGAGTTTGATGGATTTAGTTCTGGAATTATAAGATAAAAAAGATGTTTTTTAGACACTTTTTGAGAATTTTTAATACGAATTTGAGTATTTTGATTCCTATTGCTATTAATCATCATCCAAGTTTCAATATCGACTTTTTGTCTCAGATCAAAATTGAGAATTTTCCAATCAAAATATTTTCTATCATCCCTTTTTTGCCTATTTTCTATATATAGAATATCAATCTTTCCTAGAAAATTATTAATAGGGATGATGTTCCTCAGCATATCAAAAAAGGTCTCTTTAGGCACGTTATAATTATAAGAAATCTCTGGGTTCTTAATTATTTCAAAAGGAGATCTATAAAAAAAGCATTTTTTATAATTAAGAAATTTATATGATAAAAGCTCATATTTATAGTATTTTTGAAAATTATCTTTTTGATTAGATAATGAATAGACTCCAAATTGTTTTTTGGAATCAATTAATTGGTCTTTTTCATATGAATGCCCTTTGTTTAAATTTTTCTTTTTAGTTATACGACGTTGCTGAACTTTATTTCGCCATTTTTCTGCTATTAATCTAGACCATCTGATCTGAGATAAATCGTATTGATAATGTCCTTGTAACCAGTTTTTCCATTGATTCGTTTCAGAAATCGGAAGTTGCTTATCCCCTAATTGCGAATGAACCACTTCTTGTGTTTTAAAAGAATTCTTTATTTCAGGCTTAAGAAAAGGGGGGATTCCTTGATATTGAAGAACAGATCTTAATTTAGACGAGTTACTAACTTGGATTTGTGATAATTTGTAAAATATATATGCTTGTGATACGTAAGATAAGTCATAAAAAATATGTGAATTTGTTTTACGATTACTAATATTATCAAGTGGCTTTTTTATAGTCGAAATAAACAGAATTGAAATTTTCTTTTTTTGATTAATTCTTTCTTGTTTTCTTTGATTATTGTAAATGTATTTATCAATCATTTTTTTTGTTGATTCAAGAAAAAATTCCGTATTCATTCTGGGAATATTAATGATAGATAAAAATATATTTGTATATATTCTTTCAATAAAAAATTGAAAAAAAAGGGGTAATTTACAGCCTATTTGAGCATTTCTTCTTTTTAATATTTGCCATTTTTCGAATCTTTTAGGATTACAACTTTTTTCGTTAAGACTAAGATTATGAGTTACTTTTTTTTTATCTTTTGTGATTCTTTCTATTTGATTTCGAATTGTACTTGTTCTATCAGTCAGATCCTTCAGTTTTTTTTCTGTCAATGAAGAATTTGTCCAACTCGGAGATACAATTTGACTAAATGATTCGTGCCTTATCTGATTGCTTATTATGGAATCTTTTTCTTCTTTAATTTCGCTTGATTCATATCCTTGTACTTCTCTTAATCGAAATAATAGAATTGGATTTACTTTGGAAAATTCTTTTCTTAGTTTTTTTATAAAAATAACACTTTTGATAACCCATTTTTTTGTTTCTTTTGAAACTTTTTGAAATAATTTAGTTTTTCCTTTGAAAACTATTAGAATCCGAAAATACTTCTTTTTTAATTTTCCTATTTTTTTTTTGACTTCCTTAAAAATGGGTTTAAAAAAAGAAGGTCGTTTTCGGGGCAAACCAAAAGGAAGTTCAGCTTCCGTCCCCCAAACTGTTAAAAAACAAAAATCATCTTTTTCTTGTTTCTTTTTCATTAGATCTTTCTCAAAGGAGTGTAATTTCGATTTGTGCCAAGGTTTCAAACAGAAAGGAAATAATATTTTTATCTGAATACCATCTGTCAACCAATTTTTCGGAAATTCTGTTTCGGATAACGGAACACCATTATAGGTACATTTAACATGCATCTCTCTATTCCATTCTTGAAAATCCTCAGACCATTCCGGAAGTTGAAATAGGAATATACGTCCAATATTTTTTGCAATTATGAATGAAGGTAATATAATATATTTTCTAAAAATAGATTGGGTTAGTAACATGCAACCTCTTATTATTTGTGCACACGGGATGGTATCCCAGGCTTCTGCTATCTCTATGCGCGCGTTCTCGTTTCTTTTTTTCTTTTCTTTTTTTTCTTCTCTTTTTGTTTGCTCCTCTGTGTACTCTACAATTTGGAATGTTTCCCGTTTTGCCACCCAATTTCTAAAAATTAGTTTAATCAACCCGGAGAAATCAAAAGAAAAAAGAAGGGATTTTTTTATTCTGTCCAAAAAAAGAAGGGAATGCACATTTGCTTGAAACAAGTCGAAAATAACTATTTTACGTCTTTGAGACCGCATAGAACCTTTGATTATACCTCGCCGAAAGTCTGATTGTTGTGAATAACGTATCAAAGCCACTTCATCTGTTTGATCGGGTGTATTAGTATCCGTAGTATTAGGATCAGGATCAGTATTCGGCTTCTTAGCAGTAAAAATTACTACACGTCTGCCCTTTCTTGAACGAATTTCGTGATCTATTGGTACATCTTCTTGATACTCTCCTGATTGTTGTTCTAACTCGGTGATTAATTGGTATGACCATCGAGGGACTTTTTTAATGATTTCTTTTAGTCTACTCGATTTTCTGCTAATTTTTTGACCAGTAACATCATTAGTTAATAAATATTTTAAATATTTTGTTCCGTTTTCGGAATGTATTCTTCCTTCTGAAAATAAAGAAAGGCCCTTCCCATTCAGGTTGGTGTATCCTGATTTT